ACAAACGAGAGCAAATTGATTCAGAAAACCGAATCACAATTTTAAAATTTTTATTCGATGCAGTTATAACCGATCCCAACAATCAAATAATTAGAAAAAAATCGATTAGAATAAAAAAAGAAATTAGTAAAAAAGTTCCCCGGAGGTCATACAAATTAATCGATAATTTAGAACAAGAGGAGATAGAACACGAAGGACGTGTACCAGAGGAACATGCAATTCGTTCACGAAAAGCCAAACGTCTAATGCTTTTTACTGATACGAAGCCAAATTTCCCTACTTATCCTAATACAAACTATACTAATAATCTTGATCAAGTGGAGGAGACTACTTTGCTACGTTATGTGCAAAAATCGGATTTTCGTCGAGATATAATCAAAGGTTCCATGCGCGCACAAAGACGTAAAACCGTTATTTGGAAACTGGTTCAAGCAAATGCCCATTCCCCCCTTTTTTTGGACAGAATAGACAAAACTTTTTATTTTTCTTTTAATATTTCCGCACTGATGAAAGTAATTTTTAGAAATTGGATGTGGAAAAATAAAGACCAAAAACTTTCTGATTATACACACAAAAAGACAAAAAGAGAAAAATATAAAATAAACGAAAAAGCACGTAGAGAAATAGCAGAAACCTGGGAAAACATGTCATTTGGTCAAGCCCTAAGAGGTTATGTATTAGTAACCCAATCGATTCTTAGAAAATATATTATATTACCTTCATTGATAATAGCTAAAAATATTGTCCGCATACTATTATTCCAATTTCCCGAGTGGTCCGAGGATTTAAAAGATTGGAATCAGGAAATGCATGTTAAATGCACCTACGGTGGTGTTCAATTATCCGAAACAGAATTTCCGAAAAACTGGTTAACGGACGGTATGCAGATAAAGATCCTATTCCCTTTTCGCCTGAAACCCTGGCATAGATCTAAGCTACAATCCCCCCATAAAGATGCAATAAACAAAAAAAGTGGACAAGAAAATGATTTTTGTTTTTTAACAATTTGGGGAACGCAAACCGACAGTCCTTTTGGTTCTCCCCGAAAACAACGTTCGTTTTTTGAACCCATTTTTAAAGAACTCAAAAAAAAAGTTAGAAAATGGAAAACTAAGTCTTTTCTCGTTTTAAGAATTTTAAAAGAACAAACAAAATTGCTTCGAAAGGTCGCAAAAGAAACAAAAAAATGGGTCATCAAAAGGATTCCATTTCGAAAAGGAAGAATAAAAGAACTTTCCAAAAAAAACTTATTTAGATTGAGAGAAATAGATGAATTGGACGCAACTAAAAACAATTCGATAATCAGTAATCAGATGATTCACGAATCGTCTATTGAAATTCCATCTATGGATTGGACAAATTTCTCACTGACAGAACAAAAACTGAAAGATCTGTCTAATAGAACAAGCATAATAAGAAATCAAATAGATAAAATTTCAAAAGAAAAAAAAAAAGGATCGCTAACTCAAGAAATAAATATTAGTTCGAACAAAACAAATTATTGTGCTAAAATATTAGAATCATCAAAAAAAATTTGGCAGATATTAAAAAAAAGAAATACTCGATTAATCCGCAAATCCTATTTTTTTCTAAAATTTTTTATTCAAAAGATATACATAAATATTTTTCTATCTATCCTTACTATTCCAAGAATCAATCTAAAACTTTTTCTTGAATCAAAAAAAAAAAAAATTCAAATTTTTTATAAAAACGCCCACAATGATGAAGCAAATCAGGAAAATAAAACAAATAAAAATAAAATTCACTTTATTTCGACTATAAAAAAATCACTTTCTAAGATTAGTAATAAGAATTCAAAGATTTCTTGTGATTTATCGTCTTTCTCACAATCACAAGCATATGTATTTTACAAATTGTTACAAGCCCAAGTTAGAAACTTTTATAATTTAAGATCCGTTCTTCAATATCATGGAACATCTCTATTTCTTAAGAATGAAATAAAAGATTTTTTTGAAAAACAAGGAATATTTAATTACGAATTAAGACATAAACCTTTTTGGAATTTTGGAATAAATCAATGGAAAAACTGGTTAAGCGGTCATTATCAATATGATTTATCTCCGATTAGATGGGTTAGGTTAGTACCACAAGAATGGCGAACTAGAATCAATCAACACTGTATGGCTCAAAATAAGGATTTAACTAAAATAGATTTATATGAAAAAAACAGATTAACTCATTGCGAAAAACGAAATTTTTTTGAAGCAGACCCATTACAGAATCAAAATTCTAATTTTAAAAAACACTCTAGATATGATCTTTTATCATATAAATCGATTAATTATGAAGATAAGAAAGACTCGTATATTGATAGATCACTAGTCCAAGTAAATAATAAAGAAGAATTTTTTTATAATTACAATAGAAAGAAAGGAAAATTTTTTGCTATGTTGGGAGGTATCCCTATCAATAATTATCTAAAAGAAGATGATATTATGGATATGGAGAAAATTTCGGATAGAAAATATGTTGATTGGAGAATTCTCCATTTTTTCCTTAGAAATAAGGTCGATATTGAATCCGGGGTTGATTGGATGGGAATGAATGAAGAAATACTAAGTCGTCCTCTATCAACCTCAAACCCAGAGCCTTGGTTCTTCCCAGAATTGGGGCTACTTTGGAATGCATATAGAATCAAACCCTGGATCATACCAATCAAATTACTGCTTTTCCATTTTAATGCAAATGGAAATGGTAAGAAAAATATAACTGAAAAAAAAAAGGCAGATCTTTTTATATCCTTGAATCAAAAAAAATATCTTGACCTTGTGAATCAAAGTCAAAAAGAAAAAGAACCCGCAGACCAGGGGAATCCGAGATTAGATGCACAAAAGCAAGTAAGTCTTGGATCAGTAGCAGAGCTTGATGACTTCTTAAAAAAAAAATTGTGTTTTCAGTTGAGATGGGATGATTCTTTAAATCAAAAAGTAATCACTAATATCAATATATATTCTTTCCTGAATCGACTGATAAATCCTAAAAAAATTGTTATCTCCTCTATTCAAAAGGGAGAAATCCATCTGAATATTTTAATACTTCAGAAGGATTTAACTCTTACCGAATTGATGGAAAAGGGAATGTTGATTATCGAACCCCTTAGTCTGCTTGTAAAAAATGATGGACAATTTTTTATATATCAAACCGTAGGTATTTCATTGGTTCATAAGAATAAGCGCAAAATTCCTAAAAGATACCGAGAGAAGGGATATGTTGATAAGAAAAATTTTGATGAATTCATTGCAAGACATCAAAAAATGATTGGAACTAGAAACAAAAATCATTATGATTTGCTTGTTCCTGAAAATATTTTATTCCCTAAACGTCGTAGAGAATTGAGAACTCTAATTTGTTTCAATTCAAAGAATCGAAATAGTATGCATAGAAATCCAGTATTTTTTAATAACGTAAAAAACGGCGGTCACACTTTGGATAAAAGCAAAGATCTCGCTAGAGAGAAAAAGAAACTAATTAAATTAAAGTTCTTTATTTGGCCCAATTATCGATTAGAAGATTTAATTTGTATGAATCGCTATTGGTTTAATACCAATAATGGCAGTCGTTTCAGTATGGTAAGGATACATATGTATCCACGATTGCAAATTCGTTAATAGTACGTCTATCATGTCCCATGTTTGGGATATGAAAACAAAGAAATGGACACATGTCTTGTCTTATATTCCAGTCTAATACTAATTTAATGATATACATATCAATTAGATCCATAAATGAATTAACAAAATCTTTTTTTTTAGGTCTAACTTTTTCTCTTTTGGATAAATATACCATCCTTTTGGATCCCTAATCAACTTGAAAATTGAATTTATTATTGATTTTATGATTTTCTAGGAAGTTCATAACGAACTTAAGATTTTTGTGTATATCAAATTCAAGTAACTAGCATTATTATTATTGATCAGTAAAATTCATATTAAATTAAAAAAAAAAGGGGGGTTTCTTTTATGGTAAAAAATTCATTCATCTCAGTTATTTTTCAAGAAAAAAAAGAAGAAAACTGCGGATCGGTTGAATTTCAAGTATTCCGTTTCACCAATAAGATACGAAGACTTACTTCACATTTAGAATTGCACAGAAAAGACTATTTATCTCAAAGGGGTCTACGGAAAATTCTGGAAAAACGCCAACGTCTGCTAGTTTATTTGTCAAAGAAAAATAGAGTACGTTATAAAGAATTAATTAGTCAGTTGAATATTCGGGAGTCCAAAAATCGTTAATTTGAAAAACAATTTTGAATTTTTTGATTTTGAATCTTGATGAACTTCTTGTCGTTTTCAACAATTCATGTAAGAATGAATATCGGAAAAACCTATGAGCATACTAGCTACAGAAAAAGACTTTATGATAGTCAATATGGGACCTCACCACCCATCAATGCACGGTGTTCTTCGTCTCATCGTTACTCTAGATGGTGAGGATGTTATTGACTGTGAACCTGTATTGGGTTATTTACACAGAGGGATGGAAAAAATTGCAGAAAACCGAACAATTATACAATATATGCCTTATGTAACCCGTTGGGATTATTTAGCTACTATGTTCACAGAAGCAATAACTGTAAATGGACCAGAACTCTTGGGAAATATTCAAGTACCTAAAAGGGCTAGCTATATCAGAGTAATTATGTTGGAATTGAGTCGTATAGCTTCTCATCTGTTGTGGCTTGGCCCTTTTATGGCAGATATTGGTGCACAGACTCCTTTCTTCTATATTTTCAGAGAAAGAGAATTAGTATATGATCTATTCGAAGCTGCCACCGGTATGAGAATGATGCATAATTATTTTCGTATCGGAGGAATAGCGACTGATTTACCTCATGGTTGGATAGATAAATGTTTGGATTTCTGCGATTATTTTTTAACCGGGGTTGTTGAATATCAAAAACTTATTACGCGAAACCCTATTTTTTTAGAACGAGTTGAAGGAGTAGGCATTGTTGGTGGAGAAGAAGCAATAAATTGGGGTTTATCGGGACCAATGCTACGAGCGTCTGGAATAGAATGGGATCTTCGTAAAGTTGATCATTATGAGTGTTATGGCGAATTTGATTGGGAAGTCCAGTGGCAAAAAGAAGGAGATTCATTAGCTCGATATTTAGTCCGAATCGGTGAAATGACGGAATCCATAAAAATTATTCAACAGGCTTTGGAAGGAATTCCGGGGGGACCCTATGAGAATTTAGAAATCCGGTACTTTGAGAGAGAAAGCGATCCAGAACGGAATGATTTTGAAGATCGATTCATTAGTAAAAAACCTTCTCCGACTTTTGAATTGCCGAAACAAGAACTTTATGTAAGAGTCGAAGCCCCAAAAGGAGAATTGGGAATTTTTATGATAGGAGATCAAAGTGGTTTTCCTTGGAGATGGAAAATTCGCCCACCGGGTTTTATCAATTTGCAAATTCTTCCTCAATTAGTTAAAAGAAGGAAATTGGCTGATATTATGACGATATTAGGTAGTATAGATATCATTATGGGGGAAGTTGATCGTTGAAATGATAATTGATACAACAGAAGTACAAGATATCAATTCTTTTTCCAAATTAGAATCCTTACAAGAGGTCTCCAGGATCATATGGATGCTTGTCCCTATTTTTACTCCTGTATTGGGAATCACAATAGGCGTACTAGTAATTGTGTGGTTAGAAAGAGAAATATCCGCAGGAATACAACAACGTATTGGGCCTGAATACGCCAGCCCTTTGGGAATTCTTCAAGCTTTAGCAGACGGGACAAAACTACTTTTCAAAGAGAATCTTCTTCCATCTAGAGGAAATACTCGTTTATTCAGTATTGGACCATCTATAGCAGTTATAGCAATTCTACTAAGTTATTCAGTAATTCCTTTTAGTTATAACCTTGTTTTAGCTGACCTGAATATCGGTATTTTTTTATGGATTGCCATTTCAAGTATTGCTCCTATTGGACTTCTTATGTCCGGATATGGATCAAATAATAAATATTCCTTTTTAGGTGGTCTGCGAGCTGCTGCTCAATCGATTAGTTATGAAATACCATTAACTTTATGTGTTTTATCAATATCTCTACGTGCGGTTCGCTAAAACCTAAGCTTTTCTTTTTCGCTCTAGAAAAAAAAAGAAATTGAAAAGATATCTTGATTTTTTTATTCATTTATTTATTCTTTCGGTTAATAAAAGAAATTAGATAGTTATATATGAGTGAAAGAAAACAACTTCGAAATTCGCAGTAAAAGTGGATTGAGTCTCATTTCCTATGTACAAGAGGTAAGGGGAAGTAAACAAAAGTGGAAGAAGCGCTTTACCCCAAGATTGGTTGATTGGTCATCCTAGCTTGAAGCGGGCTCAAAAGATCAACCGTATGGCATTTTCACTGGGGGTTGTATGTATTACAATACATAGATTCCAAAACGGGGGATTGACAAAAAAAAATGGGTGGATAGTAAGGAACACCAAAATACACACAACGGATTAGTAATGGAGATTATGTAAATTATCTAAAAGGATACTTCTGCATAACATAAACAGAATACTAATTGGGGCTTTAAGTTGGTAGAAATGATCAGGCAGTACTCCCCACAATTCCGATCCAGAGTATGCTCCTATCCACTAATTAAAGAAATGACTATCAGGAACGAAATAATCCTTTACTTTTTTTAAGCCCCCCTTTTTCTCCGAAAGAAGAAGAGGAACAAAAAAAGTAGAACAAATAGAATTACAATATAAAAATAAAGGGATCCTTTTATTCTTTCTTTCATATATTCATAGAAATCAAATCATTCATGAACTAATGGAATGTCTAATTCTTTTTCGGAATCAAAATAAAAGGATGGGTTGAAATATCTATTGATATTTCTACAAGGAGTATTTTATTGAAGGGTTGATTAAGTTATTACTCAACACAGAAAAATTTAAATTATTAAAGGATGAGATTAATTCAGAAATCCTCTTTTTTTTTTATCCTTATAGCAGACAGAATTCCATTGGTATAATTGGGGCCCGTCCGCTAGATTTTCATTTTGACTCTATCTATCCTATAACCATATCAAGATAACTAATACTGGCCCGGTCCTTACATTTATTTGTGGCCCTGAGGAGCCGTATGAGGTGAAAATCTCATGTACGGTTTTGTAATAGCGATGGGAACAGTAATGTTCTCACCGACTATCATTATCTAACAGTTCAAGTACAGTTGATATAGTTGGGGCGCAAGCAAAATATGGGGTTTGGGGGTGGAATTTGTGGCGTCAACCTATAGGGTTTATCGTTTTTCTAATTTCTTCCCTAGCAGAATGCGAGAGATTACCTTTTGATTTACCAGAAGCAGAAGAAGAATTAGTAGCAGGTTATCAAACCGAATATTCAGGAATCAAATTTGGTTTATTTTACGTTGCTTCCTATCTAAATCTATTAGTTTCCTCATTATTTGTAACAGTTCTTTACTTGGGCGGTTGGAATCTTTCCATTCCATATATATTTGTTCCTGAGCTATTTGAAATAAATAAAGCGGATGGAATCTTTGGAACGACAATTGGTATCTTTATTACATTAGCTAAAACTTATTTGTTCTTGTTCATTCCTATTACAACAAGATGGACTTTACCTAGACTAAGAATGGACCAACTATTAAATCTTGGCTGGAAATTTCTTTTACCTATTTCTCTCGGTAATCTATTATTAACAACTTCTTCCCAACTCCTTTCCCTGTAAAGAAAAAGGGAATACGATATTTGCCACTTGTCTCAAACAAGAGAAAGAAAGAAACTCAAATTATTCAGAGATATTCACGATATGTTCCCTATGGTAACTGGATTCATGAATTATGGTCAACAAACAATACGAGCTGCAAGGTACATTGGTCAAAGTTTCATGATTACCTTATCCCAAGCAAATCGTTTACCTGTAACTATTCAATATCCTTATGAAAAATTAATCACATCGGAGCGTTTTCGCGGTCGAATCCATTTTGAATTTGATAAATGTATTGCTTGTGAAGTATGTGTTCGCGTCTGTCCTATAGATCTACCTGTTGTTGATTGGAAATTGGAAACAGATATTCGAAAGAAACGATTGCTTAATTACAGTATTGATTTTGGAATTTGTATTTTTTGTGGTAACTGCGTTGAGTATTGTCCAACAAATTGTTTATCAATGACTGAAGAATATGAACTTGCTACTTACGACCGTCATGAATTGAATTATAATCAAATTGCTTTAGGTCGTTTACCAATGTCAGTAATTGACGATTTTACAATTCGAACAGTTTTGAATTCGCCGCAAAGAAAAAATGGGTAAACCTCTTAATTTCCATTTCGAATAAAGAAAAGAACGAAATTGATCCAATAGCTGTACCCGCATCAATTCCCACTTAGTAGATTAGAATTTAATTCAATTGGGAATGTCTCATAAAAAAATTTTTCCTGGTCGGTTCAATAAGGTCATGAAAAACATTTCGATTTATTTATTTCTTATTTTAATATAATGGATTTGCCTGGACCAATACATGATTTTCTTTTAGTTTTTCTGGGATCGGGTCTTATATTAGGAGGTCTGGGAGTGGTATTACTTACCAACCCAATTTATTCGGCCTTTTCCTTGGGATTGGTTCTTGTTTGTATATCCTTATTCTATATTCTATCAAATTCCCATTTTGTAGCTGCCGCACAGCTCCTTATTTACGTGGGAGCTGTAAATGTTTTAATCATATTTGCTGTAATGTTCATGAATGGTTCAGACTATTCCAACAATTTTCGTTTTAATCTTTGGACTATTGGTGATGGGGTTACTTCCCTGGTTTGTACAAGTATTTTTTTTTCGCTAATCACTACTATTCTAGATACGTCATGGTACGGGATTATTTGGACTACACGATCCAACCAGATTATAGAACAAGATTTGATAAGTAATAGTCAACAAATTGGAATTCATTTATCAACAGACTTTTTTCTTCCATTTGAACTCGTTTCAATAATTCTTTTAGTTGCTTTGATAGGTGCAATTGTCGTGGCTCGTCAGTAAAAAATCTTTATAACTAGCAACAGCAATCCAAATTCAACCTTTTTCTGTGTTATCACATCTTTTTCGCTTCAATTCTAGTTGAATAGTATTCATGTTTGAATAGTATTCATGTATAAATAGAAAATAAAAATAGAAATTTTTTTATTCGATCTACTATCAATATATTCTTTTGTTCCGTACTTGTTATATTCTAAGCAATCGAATCACTTGAATTATTGTTCATATTGAAATGAATCGAAATTGGTACGGAGTTGGTCAATGATGCTCGAGCATGTACTTGTTTTGAGTGCCTATTTATTTTCGATCGGTATCTATGGATTGATCACGAGCCGAAATATGGTTCGGGCCCTGATGTGTCTTGAACTTATACTAAATGCGGTTAATATAAATTTCGTAACATTCTCTGATTTTTTTGATAGTAGACAATTAAAAGGAGATATTTTCTCAATTTTTGTTATAGCTATTGCAGCCGCTGAAGCAGCTATTGGATCAGCTATTGTTTCCTCAATTTATCGTAACAGAAAATCGACTCGTATCAATCAATCGACTTTGTTGAATAAGTAGTATTTAGAATAATAGCCATCAATTCCACTTAGCATATATAATATGTCGTAACCTCGATCATGTTTGTAAAACCGGAAGAAATCAAAGTATCCTTGTTCGCTCTTAGGAGTTGATCCAGAAGTGGATTAATTAGAAAAAATTCTGGTAAATCATTGATTCATCTGGTGTTTAAATATATGATGTTTCCAAATTGACTAGATCGAAAATTTAAGAGTTCAAAAATTGATAGATCCAATGTCACATTCAGTAAAAATTTATGATACATGTATAGGGTGTACTCAATGTGTCCGAGCTTGCCCCACAGATGTATTAGAAATGATACCTTGGGACGGATGTAAAGCAAAGCAAATTGCTTCGGCTCCAAGAACAGAGGACTGTGTTGGTTGTAAGCGATGTGAATCCGCCTGTCCAACGGATTTCTTGAGTGTTCGAGTTTATTTATGGCATGAAACAACTCGAAGCATGGGTCTAGCTTATTGATATTGATACGTTCCCGAAAACCCCACTTGAATCCATTTTGAATACAGTTTCTTTTTTTTACCGATTACCCACAAAACCCCGTACTCGAAAAAGAAAAACCAAATAAGAATATATTCTCTTTTCGAGCACGGGGTTTTATGGTCCAAGTGTATCTTGTCTTTACCACGAATTATTTTCCTTGGTTAACAATAATTGTAGTTTTTCCAATCGCCGCGGCTTCTTTAATTTTCTTTCTCCCTCATAGAGGAAATAAGGTGACGAGGGGGTATACCTTATATATATGTGTCTTAGAACTCCTTCTAACGGCCTATGCATTCTGTTATCATTTCCGATTGGACGATCCATTAATCCAGCTGGCAGAGGATTATAAATGGATCAACTTTTTTTATTTTGACTGGCGATTGGGAATAGATGGACTTTCCCTAGGACCTATTTTACTGACGGGATTTATTACCACTTTAGCTACTTTAGCGGCTCGGCCAGTTACTCGGAATTCCAGACTATTCCATTTCCTGATGTTAGCGATGTACAGTGGCCAAATAGGACCATTTTGTTCTCGGGACCTTTTACTTTTTTTCATCATGTGGGAGTTAGAATTAATTCCCGTTTATCTACTTCTATCCGTGTGGGGTGGAAAGAAACGTCTTTATTCAGCTACAAAGTTTATTTTGTACACTGCAGGAGGTTCCGTTTTTCTATTAATAGGTGTTTTGGGTATCGGTTTATATGGTTCCAATGAACCAACATTAAATTTGGAAACATTGGCTAATCAATCGTATCCCGTGGCACTGGAAATAATATTCTATATTGGATTTCTTATTGCTTTTGCTGTCAAATCACCGATTATACCCTTCCATACATGGTTACCAGACACCCACGGAGAGGCGCATTACAGTACTTGTATGCTTTTAGCCGGAATCTTATTAAAAATGGGGGCGTATGGGTTGGTTCGGATCAATATGGAACTATTACCGCGCGCTCATTCTATATTTTCTCCCTGGTTCATGATAGTAGGTACAATGCAAATAATTTATGCAGCTTCAGCATCTCCTGGTCAACGGAATTTAAAAAAAAGAATAGCTTATTCCTCCGTATCTCATATGGGTTTCATAATTATAGGAATCGGCTCGCTAACCGATACAGGACTTAACGGAGCCATTTTACAAATAATTTCTCATGGGTTTATTAGTGCTGCACTTTTTTTCTTGGCCGGAACGAGTTATGATAGAATACGTCTTGCTTATCTCGACGAAATGGGCGGGCTGGCTATCCCAATTCCAAAGATATTCACGCTATTCAGTATCTTATCGATGGCTTCCCTTGCATTGCCGGGCATGAGTGGTTTTGTTGCGGAATTGCTAATATTTTTGGGAATAATTACCAGCCAAAAATTTTTGTTAATGCCAAAAATCCTAATCACTTTTGTAATGGCAATTGGAATGATATTAACTCCTATTTATTCATTATCTATGTCACGGCAAATGTTCTATGGGTACAAGCTATTTAATGCTCCAAACTCTTATTTTTTTGATTCTGGACCACGGGAGTTATTTGTTTTGATCTCTATTCTTCTACCCGTAATAGGTATTGGTATTTATCCGGATTTCGTTCTCTCACTATCAGTGGACAAGGTCGAAGCTATTATATCTAATTTTTTTTATAGATAGTTTTCATGAATAAAACAAAAAAAAAAATGAAAAAGCAATTCCATGATTTAAAAAATAGTTCGTTGTCCAATGAAAAAAGAAGTCTTTTTTCTTCTCTTAAGTTTAAGTTAAATAAAAAAAAGGAAGTAAAAAAAAAATGGAATTTTAATTGTGACCAGACGCCTTTGGCCTTTGTAAGAACCTTTTGAATCACCACACCGTTTGATTCAAAAGGTTCTCGGCGTCTTATACTAAGGTTCGTTTCGCTGTCCTATATTTGTATTCATCAAGCCCTTTCTTCTTCAATTCAAGTAGATGTTAATTAAATGAACCATAACTATGTAATCCTATTCCTAATAGATTGACCCCGAAATAGCATATCCAAATTATAAGAAAGCCCAGAGAAGCCACAATTGCGGAATTTACACCTTCCAAATTTTTATTTTTTCGAGTATGTAAATAAATCCCGAATATAGTCCAAGTAATAAATGCCCAAGTTTCCTTGGGATCCCAATTCCAATATGATCCCCATGCTTCATTAGCCCATACTGCTCCCGAAAGAATACCTATAGTTAAAAAGATAAATCCTAAACTAATAATACGATAACTCCAACGATCCAATTGTTGAATCACTTGATACCTGTAAAAATTTCTAGCAGAAGGAAAATAAGTATTTAGTAAAAGATTACTTTTTTTATTCATGTATTGGATTTCGCCGAAGCAAAATGACTCATTTCCATTTAAAAAATTTTTGCTTTTCCCAAAAATCCTTATAACTTTTCGAAATGTAATGACTAGCAGAGCTGTGGATAATAATGATCCACATAAAAGAGCTGCATAGGCTAATACCATCATACTTACGTGCATCATTAACCACTGGACTTGAAGAGCGGGTACTAATATGCCGGATTGATGCAGTTTGGTTAAAAAACCCGAAGTAGCAAAGCCTTGGGTAAAAATAGCACTTGGCGCGGTTATAGTGCTTAAATGATTTTTAGGATTTTTAAAATAGAAAATCCTATGAATAATGGAGAAACTCCATGAAAGAAAGATTAATGATTCATATAAATCACTTAATGGGAAATGCCTCGAATAAATCCAACGGGTGATTAATAATCCTGTTAGACAGAAAACAGTAGCTATCATCCCCTTTTCTGATGAATCATATAGTCCTTTGATTTCATCGACTAATAAGGTTATCAAATGAATTGTAATTCCAATTGAAACGACCGAAAAGGATATATGAGTTAATATATGCTCTAAAGTTGAAAATATCATAAATAAAAAAAAATTAAAAGCGAGAATCCCTTAAGTATACAGAATGGGAATCATAAATTAAATTAATTGGCGGGCTTTTTGTATATCTTTTCGAAGATGCTATGCCGCCACTCGGACTCGAACCGAGATGCTCTAGCACTGCTTCCTAAGAGCAGCGTGTCTACCGATTTCACCATAGCGGCTTGCTAAAAATAATAATAACCTATTTTTACCCAATCGTCGAGATTGAAAGACTCAATTTCAATGAAATCATTTTTATTTTTAGGAAGCATTCAAATTGATGAATAAAAAGTCATTTAAATAGAGATTCAAAGATTCCCTTTTTTGACGTCTTATTTAGTTATTTAAGATTTCAGTTGTAACGGTTGTAACTAAATAATTCTAACTTCAATCCAGGGAAAAACTAAAACAAAATGCTCTTTGCTTTTTTTTTTTCATTTTTTATAACTTTTGTATTGTTGTAATTGTTAGGTTTTTTTTTCAGTATTAATTTGTGCTAGGATTTATCAAACCAATTAGGTTTTGGGTTGGACCATATTATATAAAAAAATTTTGATTTCTATCGTAATTGTACTCGACTTCGAAAAATTTTTTATAAATTCGAATTCTATAGAAAAGTATAAATAGAAAAAAAAAATTATTATTGTGTTATTTATAAGTGGTTGGTGTGATGGGGAAAATAAGAATCCCCATCTTGGGACTAAAAAAAATATTCAAATAAAAAGAAAGGTGAAACTTTTTAGTTTGTCTTGATTCTGTTTTCAAATAAAAAAATTAGTTTGTCTTGATTCTGTTTTCAAATAAAAAAATTAGTTTGTCTTGATTCTGTTTTCAAATAAAAAAAAAAGTACCATTTTTTCGAATTCAGTAAACAAATCAATTGGTTCAAAACACTAGGGAATGGAAATCGTTACTTAACTTTTTTTTAGTTCGATTTTCCTATTCTATATTATAGAGTATAAATTCGAAACGAAATTAACTCATTTTTCCAGTCAGGCTGAGTCGGATTATTCCAGTGTTTTCTTATTTATTTGACGTAAAAAAAAAACTTTTTGAATTCCCGGTAGAAAGGGATTTCGATAACGAAAAAGCTTTCAACGCTGCCCAATATACCCTCTTTTTCCAAATCTTTTTACAAATATGTTTTTTTAATATAGAAGTACGTTTTTTTGGAACTGCCATTCAAAAAATAAAAAGGTTATTTATTGATCAAATTGGATGTGAAAGACATCTATTGTTTAAAAACAAGTCATTTTTTATTTTTACTATTCATTTCAGACGATTCATTTCATTATCTGTCTATTTATTCTCTAAATTATACTACCCTTCTAAAAAAAAGAAATATGTGAAAATGGCATAAAATCTTACTAGAACAAAAAAAAACAATATGATATAGGAGTTTTTCAATTTCTATTCCATAAATATCCGCGAAAAAAAAAATTCATATTTCCGAGTTATTGGTGGTACCTTTCTATACCTATTCAAATCGATATCTATAGGGTCTATAGGATGGATTATGCCATATAATAGAAATCAAATTGGTTGAAGTTGATAAAAAAAAGGCAAAAGTACTTTCGTTTCTATTTCTGTCTATTTTCGGCATGCTACACTTCTATATGAAAAATACATCGAACAAGTTTTACCTACCTAATAAAAAAAAATTTCATCTTTTTTTTTTCTAGGAATTAGTTATTAACTGTCATTTATTGTAATGGAAGACAATTAATCCGGTACGAAATCAATTAGTTAATGATTCTGAATAAAAAAACAAAAACACTTAGTTCTTAGTTTATTGGGGAAAGGTATGAGTGATCCTATGATTTATATCAAAATCAAGTACTTAATTTGGTAGAATTCTTTACTCTTGATCTATATACATAAATTATTGTACTAGGGAAATAATAATTGAAATTTGAATTTGCTCCATCTTCATAAAAATCTTACTTAGTCAAAAAGAATTATTTATTTTTGACTAGTAACTTAGTTATATCATTTGACTGC